AACAAATAGAAATAGTGTATAGGAATTCAGGAAACTGCTGGATCTTAGTTTAGGGCTATTAGCTATTAATTTAATATGAACTATATAGTTCATAGTTCTATTGTTATATCTATATCATTATATCTATATTATTAGTTATAAACTATGATTATAAAAAATCTAATTATTTCTTAATATAAAATTGATTTATTTCTTAAAGTAAAGCAGTTATAGCAATAATTATAGCGTATAGCGAGCGGATCGGTCCTAAGAAAAGATAAGATAAGGATAAAGATACAATCCAAATTAGAATGAGACATTCTTCTGGTTTCATTCGGAAAAGGAAGAGATAGGACGAAAAAAAAAGAAGAATGAATATCGACCGTTCCAGTATTCCAAATCGCACTGTAAAAAAGAAAGGGAGGGAGAAACATATATATATGGGATATATCTATCCATATTGAATTGCAGATACATCAATGATAGAATCATTTCTGATTGAAACAAGGTTTATCCAATAGAAATAAACTGATAGAGGATCGCCAAAAAAATCAAATAGCATACACTTTTTCGATATGGGAATCATTATCTAATGAATTCAACGGTTCCAAAATAAATGAAAGAGATGGGTGGAATTCCAACTGGATCTTGGTCTCAAATCAAAAGGGGATATGGCGAAATTGGTAGACGCTACGGACTTGATTGGATTGAGCCTTGGTATGGAAACCTACTAAGTGGTAACTTCCAAATTCAGAGAAACCCTGGAATTAAAAATGGGCAATCCTGAGCCAAATCTTTATTTTGAGAAAACAAGGGTTTATAAAACTAGAATAAAAAAAGGATAGGTGCAGAGACTCAATGGAAGCTGTTCTAACGAATGGAGTTGACTACGTTGTGTTGGTAGCTGGAATTCCTCTATCGAAATTACAGAAAGGACGGCCCTATATATCTAATACGTACGTATACATACTAACATATCAAACGATTAATCACGACCCGAATCTATCGAATATATATATATATGAAAGAAAAAATTCAGAGTTATTGTGAATCCATTCCAATCGAAGTTGAAGGAAGAATCGAATATTCAGTGATCAAATCATTCATTCCAGAGTTTGATAGATCTTTTGAAAAACTGATTAATCGGACGAGAATAAAGAGAGAGTCCCGTTCTACATGTCAATACCGACAACAATGAAATTTATAGTAAGAGGAAAATCCGTCGACTTTAGAAATCGTGAGGGTTCAAGTCCCTCTATCCCCAACAAAAAAGTCCATTTTACTTCCTAACTATTTATCCTCTTTTTTTCATCAGTGGTTCAAACAAAATTCACTATCTTTCTTTCTCATTCACTCTACTCTTTCACAAAAGGATCCGAAGAGAAATCTTTGGATCTTATCCCAATTTGGATAGATACGATACTTGTACAAATGAACATATATGGGCAAGGAATCTCTATTATTGAATCATTCACAGTCCATATCATTATCCTTACATTTTTTAGATAAAATTTTTTAATACTTTATTTTATTTAATACTTTACTTTATTTAGATTTAGTCCCTTTAATTGACATAGATACAAGTACTCTACTAGGATGATGCACGGGAAATGGTCGGGATAGCTCAGTTGGTAGAGCAGAGGACTGAAAATCCTCGTGTCACCAGTTCAAATCTGGTTCCTGACACATGAATAATATATCGGATAGATATTCATACAAATTAATTGAGACAGATCAGGATATATATTCGTTAATAGTCAAGAGCATGATACATACTTATTCATCTAGCGTATAGATATATACCTTCATTTTTAGAGATGGGTAAAAAATATATGTATGGTTATGGTAAAGAACTAAAGTGGGATTATGTTCCCTTTTTTTTTTGTTTCTTTTTTCTTTCTTCTTTGTTCATATTGTGCTTTCTCTCACTCAAAAAGAGTGTTAAGTCTTCATATATATATCAAAAAAAAAAAAGAAAAAAGTTTTAAAAAAACTTAAAAAAAGTATAGAGGGGTTGAAGGATAGGAATAGACAGGATGCATTTCAGACACAGTACAAATAAAATTCAATCCCTTTTTATTTCGGAATTTCGCTTTTTCTTTTATATTTATTCTATTTCTTCACTCTTGCTTACGTTACTTTCCGAGGTCTGTCTAAGTGATGTGCGCGGTACAAAGTTCATGGTGCAGAACTCTTTTGATTCATCTTTTTGTTTCTGCTCATACAAAATAGATATGATCTTTTCCAAATTCGGGAATAGCAATGAAGCCTTTTTTAGGCCTATCCATAATACGAATTAGAGTCCAGTTACTCTCTTTCATCTAGAACAGAACGTAAAAATATTCCTTGACTTGAATGAAATCTGGAGTTGTGTCGTATAAGTGAACATTAGTTTCCTTATCATTCAATGAGCATCTTGTATTTCATAGAAATTTGGGGTAATATAGTCCTTACGTAAGGGCCAGCCTATCCAACTTTCAGGCATCAAGATACGTTTAAGGCGTGGATGATTATCATAGGA